TTTTAACATGATAATTTTTTTAGATTGGAGCGTAAATATTATCTTATAGATTTATGTTATGGTGTGTGACGCACAATGAATTTTGATTTCGTTGGTTTAAGTTTGATTCTTAATAATATAAGTATAGGAATAAATAATGTTCCGGTTTAAATTTTTTCATTTTCAAGTATGAAAGTAATATGGTTTTTTAACTTAAATTCGAATTTATCTTTATGATTATTTCTCAAGCGGGGAATTGGATTTAATCTGTGGGGAAGGATAGAGTTGGAGGAGAGGTTAAGGACTGGAAGGACTGGAAGGACTGGAAGGACTGGATAGAGACTATTTCTAAGGTAAGTACCCCCTACCTACGGTAAGGAGGCCACCCTGCAGGTGGAGAGTTGATTACGCCCCCTAATACCTAGGGAGAGAGTATATAATATTTATCAAGGGTTGAATAGTAGGGTCAGTTGACTCATAATGAAGGTTAGTATTAGTTATTGAAAATAAATCAATATATTCTTAGTTTTAAAGAAAGAACGTTTATTTCTCTAGAATATATTATCATATCCTAATTAGGAATATCTTATTAATAGTATATTAATAAAAACATATTATTAGATGATTATTTAGTTACTTTAAAGTGGATTTTTATGACATGAGCATAAACTATCTATATACCATATACATGGTATCTGTACCCACCCACGTTAAGGGGAGAGGGGAGAGGGAGACACAGCGTTCCGAGTTGTATTTTTTATTATTTTTGTAAGTTTGATTCTAGCTTATTTTAATTGCTTTTTGGTAGATATATATACATTTATTTATTAGATAGTTTCTTGTTTGTAATTTGGAATTTTGTTTTATGTTGGAGGAATCTTGAGACAGTTATTTTTATAATGAATTGACTAATTTTGTGCCAGCAGTCGCGGTTACACAATTGATTCAAGTGATTATGTGGTTGGTGCATTCTTGCTTTTATTTAAAATTAAACATATTGATTTATTGGGTGGAATCTTAACTTTTTTTTATTATTGTTTTGTGATTATGTTAAAGTTAGTTATTAAACTAGGATTAGATACCCTATTATTCTGGCTGTAATTTTTGTTCCTTTAAGACTTTTAGTTCTTTCTTTAAATTAAAAGGATTTGGCGGTAATTTAATCTTTTTAGAGGAACCTGTTTGGTAAATGATAAGCCACGAGGTAATTTACTTTTATTTTGCTTGTATACCTCTATGTTGAATGTTCTATTAGGATTATTTTCCTTTATTATTGGATAATGGATTTTAGGTCAAGGTGCAGCTGTATAAGAGGTTGAATGGGTTACAGTTATTTTATTATTGGATTTTAATGTGTAATTATTATTGAAAGAGGATTTAAAAGTAATTTTTATTATATAATAATGGTGAATATAGCTCTGGGTTATGTACACATCGCCCGTCGCTCCCGCTTATAAAGGCGGGATAAGTCGTAACAAAGTAGGCTTACCGGAAGGTGAGCCTGGTAAGTCAAACTCTCTTCTATAAGGAAGTTTATTGGTTACGTCAATTTTTTTACTGTGCGATTCAGTAGGGTTTGATTATTATTTCCTTATTTTTTGTTATTTATCTCATTTTCTTAGAATTATCTTTTTTTTTAGTATACTTATTGAATTAATAGTTTTATTCATAGTTTATTGTACCGTAGGGGAATGGTATTTTTTATTTATTAAGTAGTCTTGTTGATGTACCTTTTGTATCAGGGTTTATTTAGTTTTATTATTTATATTGTTATCCCGAAATTAGAGGAGATACCTTGAATTGACAGTTTGTGTGTTAAAATTATTGTTAAATGTTAAGGTAGTAGTGATATGCTATTCGGTTCTAAATATCTGGTTTTCTCGGATTTGTTTTTAATGCAGAAGGTAATGTTATTTATAGATAACTATATTTCTTTTATCTTTAATATTATGAGGGATAAGCTTTGTAGTGTTAGTATAATGTTTTAATTGGTATTGAAGTTTTGTAGGTTTGGTAACGGCCATTATTTCGTTATAGTGTATCTTCAATTTTTTGTTATTTAGTTGTATTTACTTTTTTACGGGAGGGTAACTTTTATTATTTTATTTTTATTCATATTGGTAGAATTAGTAGTTTTTATATTGGTTTATAGTAACTCGGCAATTTTTGTCTTCGCCTGTTTAACAAAAACATGGTTTATTGGTTTTTTTTTAAATCTCGCCTGCTCAATGATTATTTTAAATAGCTGCAGTATTTTGACTGTACAAAGGTAGCATAATAATTTGTCTTTTAATTGAAGGCTTGAATGAATGGTAGGACGAGGGGCAAGCTTTCTTTAAACTATTTTATTGAATTTAATTTTTTAGTTAAAAAGCTGAGATTTTATTGTAGGACGAGAAGACCCTGTAGAATTTTACCTCTATTTGTTTTTATTATTTTATTTTAAATGTTATTTTAATGAAGGTTAGGTTTTGTTGGGGAGACAGAGTTTTTTTATTAACGAACTTTTGTTTATTTTCATTGATTATTGTTGTTAATGATCCTTTATTATGGATTGTAAGATTAAATTACCTCAGGGATAACAGCGTAATCCTTCTGGAGAGTTCTTATTGATGGGAGGGGTTGCGACCTCGATGTTGGATTAAAATTAGTTTTAGGTGTAGTCGCTTATTTACTAGGTCTGTTCGACCTTTAAATTTTTACATGATCTGAGTTCAGACCGGCGTAAGCCAGGTTGGTTTCTATCCACAAATGCATTAATAATATCTTAGTACGAAAGGACCAGATATTAGAGATATTCTTTTATTTACTGATTGTTAATAACTATTTTGGCAGAAAAGTGTAATAATTTTAGGAGTTATGAATGTAGTAAATCTACAAGTAGTATTGTTTGTTGTTTCATATTTTGTTTTGTTAGTTTGTTGCTTATTCTCCGTTGCTTTTGTAACTTTGTTAGAGCGAAAGGTTTTGGGTTACATTCAATGTCGAAGGGGTCCTTGTGTAGTAGGGTTATTTGGGTTGTTGCAGCCTTTTTCTGATGGGTTGAGGTTATTTTTTAATGAATCTTTAATTCCTTATAGGGGAAATAGCTTTTTATTTTGTCTTATCCCGGGGTTTATGTTGTTTATTTCTTTTTTAATGTGAATTGTTTTTCCTTATTTTAATTGTGTTTTTGATTTTAGGTGAGGTTTCCTCTTTTTTTTATGCTGTTCTGGGTTTGGGGTTTATGGTGTTTTGATTGCAGGGTGGTCTTCTAATTCTATCTATTCTATTTTAGGAGGTATTCGCTCTGTTGCTCAAACTATCTCTTATGAGGTAAGTATGGCCTTGATTGTGATAAATTATGTCTTATTTTGTTACTCTTTTAAGTTTCTTGATTTTTGGGTTTATCAGCGTGGTTGTTGGTTTATTTTTTTTTCTTTTCCTATGTTTATCTTTTGGTTCTCTAGATGCTTGGCTGAGACTAATCGCGCTCCTTTTGATTTTGCTGAGGGAGAGAGAGAGTTAGTTTCTGGGTTTAATGTTGAGTATAGAAGTGGGGCGTTTTCTCTTGTCTTTTTATCTGAGTATTTAAATATTGTTTTCATAAGTGTTTTTACGGTCTTGATTTTTATGGGAGGAAAGGTATGGTCCTTAGAATTTTATTTTATGGTGGTGTTTGTTGTTTTTGGGTTTATTTGAGTTCGAGGAGTGTTGCCTCGGTTTCGTTATGATAGGCTTATATATTTAACTTGAAGGGTTTTTCTTCCTGTAGTTTTGAATTACCTTTTGTTTTTTATTGGTGTATTATCTTATATATTATGAGTGTATTAATCATTGAAATAAGTGTATAGTTATTATGTATATAAATGGTAGTCTTATTGAGTTTTATTTGGTTATGTTTGTTGTAATAGGTGAATATAAGTTAGTAGGATAAATATCACCTGTCTTGTACTTTCAAGGTACACGCTTAAAGTTAGCTAACTAACTTTATTTTAATAATTTGTCTCAAGTTGATAATACTAATTGATTCAGGATTGGGTATGAGAAGTATGTAATAGTAATAATTTGACCTGTGAGGATGAATGGTTCTTCTGCAGGTCGGGCCCCGATTCATGTTAATAATATAATTGAAGTTACAAATGATCAAAATACTATTTTATTGATTGGATAGAATTGAATCCCTCGGAATTTGGATTTTGTTAGTGGTATTATCATAATTATGAGGATAGATATTATTATGGCTATCACTCCCCCTAATTTATTAGGGATTGACCGTAGGATAGCGTATGCGAAGAGGAAATATCATTCCGGTTGAATGTGTGTTGGCGTTACTAATGGAGTGGCTTCTATGAAGTTCTCGGGGTCTCCTAGTATTCGTGGTTCTCAAAGATTCAGTATTAGGAATATTAATATGGTTACTGAGATTCCTGTAAGGTCCTTGGTTGAGAAGTATGGGTGGAAAGGGATTTTATCGATATTACTCCTTGTTCCTATAGGGTTTCTGGAACCTGTTTGATGTAAAAATAAGAGGTGGATAATAATCATTATTGATATAATAAAAGGTAATAGGAAGTGTAGAGTATAAAATCGTGTTAGGGTAGCGTTATCTACTGAGAAGCCCCCTCATAATCAGATCACTATTTCATTTCCTACATATGGGATAGCTGAAATTAAATTTGTAATTACAGTAGCCCCTCAGAAGGATATTTGTCCTCATGGTAAAACGTATCCTAGGAAAGCTGTTGCTATAGTTAGGAGTAATAGTAATGTTCCTACTATTCATGTTTCTGTTAATTTGAAAGACCCATAATACATTCCTCGTCCGATATGTAAATATATGCATATGAAGAATATTGAGGCCCCGTTTGCGTGCATATTTCGTAGTATTCATCCGTTATTTACGTCTCGGCAAATGTGGATGACTCTCTTGAATGCTATTTCGGTATTGGCGGTGTAATGTATAGAGATTATAATTCCTGTTGCTAATTGAATAATTAAACAGATTCCTAATAATGATCCGAAGTTTCATCATGATGAGATTGATGTTGATACTGGTAGATCTCATAAAGAATTATTGATAATTTTAATGATTGGATGTGTTTTCCGCAACGGTTTGTTCATTATTTCTTTCGTAATGGCCCCTCTCGTGTGTTAATAATTATATTAATAATTATTATGGATAGGAAGAGGAGGAAGAATAGTATAAAGGTTAGTTGATTAGGATTATTAAAAAGAGGTGTTATTCTTAATACTTCATTAGGGTTAAGTTGAATAGTAGGTGTGTCGTGGGTATTATATTGGGTTATAATAGTTGCGGTTGCTGTTATGGTAGCTACAATTAAGGATTTAATTGATAGTGAGAATTTGGGGTTTGATATAACTCTTGATATATAGCAGAATAATACTAATAACCCTCTCGTTATTATAACTATTAAAATATAGGATGTGAGGAATGACTTTATTAAAAGTCCTCTTATTATTGAGATAATTAGGGTAACGATTAATATTCTGGCCCCTATTCTAATAGGGTGGGATAGTCACGGAGTTAAAAAATAGGCTGTTAAAATAATGATTTTTAATAATGTCAATTCAGTAGGTAGTTAAATAAAGAATCCTAATTTTGGGGATTAGAGGTGGATATCATTCCTTACTGAAGTTTTAAAGATTTTCTATCTATGATTTACAAGATCATTATTTTATTTAAACTATTAAAACTTATTTTTTGTGTTCTTATGTGTCTAAGAGGTATTGTCTCTTTTTTTTTTAATCGAAGTCATTTGCTTCTGATATTAATAAGTTTAGAATTTATTATGCTTGCTGTTTTTTTATTGTTAGTTTATAATTTGGGTGTTTTTGGTTATGAATATTATTTTCTTATTATTTATATGACTTTTTCTGTGGTTGAAGGAGTTTTGGGTTTGACTTTGTTAGTTAATGTTGTTAAGCTGTATGGTAATGATTATACTAGGAGTATTTCGGTTTTATGATAAAGTTGATTATTTCCTTATTTTTTTTGATTCCTTTATCTTGTTTCGTTAATTGGTGAGGCATAATTGTGAGTTTGATGCTAATTGCGTTTCTCTTTTTAGGGATGTTTGTATCATTGCCTTTCTTAAGTAATATTAGTTATGGGGTTGGCACAGATGTTGTCTCATTTTCAATAATTCTTTTATCTATCTGAATTTCTATAATGATGGTTATAGCGTCTCATCATATTTATCTTTCTAACTTTTTTGTAACTCAGTTTTTATTATTAACAGTTTCTTTGTTAATTATATTAGTTATGTGCTTTTCTTCTTCTAATGTCTTCATTTTTTTTGTGTTCTTTGAGGGATCAATTATTCCCACCCTTTTTTTTGTTTTTGGGTGGGGGTATCAGTCTGAGCGTTTAGTTGCTGGTTATTACTTTTTGTTTTATACTCTTTTTGCTTCATTGCCTATGCTTGTTTGCTTGTTATGAATAGGTTATTTTTGTGGTACATATTTTTTTTACTTGGTTTATTTAGATGTTAATTTTTTTATTTATCTTTCGTTATTGGGGGCTTTTTTGGTTAGGATACCTTTAACTTTTTTGCATTTTTGGTTACCTAAGGCTCACGTTGAAGCGCCTGTATCTGGTTCTATAGTTCTTGCTGGTGTTTTACTGAAGTTGGGGGGATATGGTATATACCGTATTCTCATGTTTTGGGGGGGTGAATCATTGAAGTATAATGAGGTGGTTTTTTCAATTAGTTTGTATGGTTCGGCGGTTATTGGTTTATTGGGTCTTTACCAGGTTGATATTAAGTCAATAATTGCTTATGGTTCTATTTGTCATATAGGTTTAGTAATTTGTGGTGTTATGACTTTAAGTCGAATTGGTATGATTGGTTCTTTAATTATAATGGTTGGTCATGGTTTATGTTCTTCTGGTTTATTTAGACTTGCAAATATTGTTTATGAGCGTACTTATAGACGAAGTTTTTATTTGAATAAGGGCCTCCTTACCGTAATTCCGGGTCTTGGTTTTTTTTGGTTTTTATTTTGTTCTAATAACATATCTTGTCCTCTCTCATTAGGGTTTTTTGGAGAGTTAATGCTTATTACTAGTTTAATTTCTTGGAGATTTTTAAGATTTTTATTTGTCGGTGTTTCGTCTTTTTTGAGTTGTTGTTTTAGAATTTATTTGTATTCCGTTGTTCAGCATGGTTCTTTGAGTGTGGGTTTATTAAGTTTTTCCTGTATTAGGGTGCGTGAATATTTACTTCTTTTTATGCATTGTTTTCCTTTGAACTTGATGTTTTTGAGGATTGACGTTTTTGTTTTGTGACTTTAACTTTCCGGGTAGTTTAAATAGAATGATAATTTGTGGCATTATAGGTGAAGTCTATCTTCGGAATATTTTTTTATCTATTTATTTGCTTTATGGGTTTTACTTGTTGTTTTTGGGTTTATTTATTTTCTTTTTGGGATTATATCTTTTTGTTTATTGTCTTTCTTTTTATGTTGATTGGGAAATTATTAGTTTTAATTCTTTTTTGTATAGTTTCAGTTTTTATGTTGATGGGGTGTCGTTTGTTTTTATGGGCAGCGTTTTTATTATTACTTCTATAGTGGTTTTTTATAGTTATTCTTATATGGAGTTGGATATTAATTCTGATCGGTTTTTGCTTTTAGTTATTTTGTTTGTTGCTTCAATGGTTATTATAATTATTAGTCCCAACTTGATTGGAATGCTGCTTGGTTGAGATGGGTTAGGGTTAATTTCTTATTGTTTGGTAGTATATTTTCATAATTATGGTTCTTATAATGCTGGGATGTTAACTGTTTTAACTAACCGTGTTGGTGATGTGGCTATTCTGTTGTCTATTGTTTTTATAATTAATTTAGGTGGTTGAAACTACTTTTTTAGAATAGGTTATATTTATGATTGAGTGGTATGGACTCTTATTGTTATTGCAGCTTTTACTAGGAGTGCTCAGGTTCCTTTTTCTTCTTGATTGCCAGCGGCCATGGCTGCTCCTACTCCGGTTTCTGCTTTGGTTCATTCTTCTACTTTAGTAACTGCTGGGGTTTATTTACTTTTTCGGGTTGAGTATATATTTGTTGATGTAGATTGTTCTACTTTTGCTTTTTTTTCTTCTTTAACTATGTTTATGTCTGGTTTGGGCGCGGTTTGTGAATTTGATTTAAGGAGGGTAATTGCTTTGTCTACTCTTAGACAATTAGGTATAATAGTAACTATTTTGTTTATAGGCATGCCTATACTTTCTTTTTTTCATTTGATTAATCATGCCTTTTTTAAGTCTTTGCTATTTTTATGTGCGGGACTTATTATTCATTGTTTTGGAGATGCGCAGGATATTCGTTTTATGGGCAGTGTAATTTTATTTCTTCCTATTACTTGTTCTTGTCTTTTGATTTCTTCTTTCTCTCTCTGTGGGGTGCCTTTCTTGTCTGGGTTTTATAGAAAGCATTCTATTCTGTCTTTTATGTATTTGAATAACTTCAATTTTTTTGTTGGTTTTATTTTCTTTTTGTCTATAGGGTTAACGGTTTGTTATAGTTTCCGTTTAATATATTATTGTTTTTCAGGTTACTATGGTAGTAGTTCGTGTGTTCTTTGTTTTGAGAGTTATTTTATGGCATTTTCTATATTATTTTTGTGTTTAATTTCTGTTTTTATGGGGGGTTTATTGAGTTGAGTATTTTATCCTTCTGGTTTTGTTATTTCTTGATTTGGTTATAATTTTGTTTCTTTATTTGTTATGTTGTTAGGGATAGTTTTAGGTTATCTTATTTCTTTTAATAGTTATTATGCTATTAATCTTTTGACGTTGAAGTGGCTCTTGTCCGGGATGTGGTTTATTCCTAATTTGAGTTTATTTTTGTTTGGGAATTGTGGGCTGAGTACTTTAAAGCCTGCATTAAGGATTATGGATATGGGTTGAAGAGAATATCTAATTTCTAAGTTTTTTATTGGTTTTGTGAATTTTGGTTCTATAATTAATATTATTTTTGTTAATAATAGTTTTAGGATTTTTATGCTTGGGAGAGTTGTATTTTTGTTGCTCTTATTATTTTACTTGGATAGCTTAATTTGAAAGTTCAATATTGAAGATATTGAGATGATACATTCTTCGAGTAAGGTCTATTTTTCTTTATTTGGAACGAACTTTATTTATAAAGGTATATCTTATCTAATCACTGAAGATGATATGTTTTTATATTAAACTATATAAATAAGAGATAAACGGAGTTAAACCGCTTTAAAAGATAGTTAGCAGCTTCTTTTATTTCGAATTTCTCTTTTAATAGGACTTATGAGTCATTTTCTTCATTAACAATGAAGGGCCTCTTCTTTGGCTTCAATTAAAAAGTAAGGAGGATTCCTCTTATATTAGGTCGAAACTAATTGTAAAATTTTTTTACTTCACTACTTTTGAGACAGACTTTGAGTACTTTTTAATTGCAAATTAAATGTTATTTTTAACTACTGCCCCTTGTTATATAATTAAATAGCTCATTGTAGTGCTCCTATTTTTCACTCATACACTAATCCGATAATTAGGATAATTATGAATGTTCTTATTGTTATTGTTCATCATATAGATCTTGTTTTTATGGTAATGATTATGGGTAGCATAATAGCGATTTCAATGTCAAAGATTAAGAATAGAAGAGCGATAATGAAGAATTGGATTGAGAATGGAGTTCGTGGGTGTCTCATAGGGTCGAATCCGCATTCGAATGGTGATGTTTTTTCTCGGGTTACTATTTTTTTGTTGGGTAAAACTGAGTATATAGTTATTAATATTAAAATTAGTGTTGTTGCTGCTATTAGGGCATAGATGGAGTATATAATTATCTTTTCTCTTTCTGAGTCATTTTGATTGGAAGTCAAATATACATTTTATATTAAAAAGATATCTACCTCATCAATAGATTATTATATAAAGGAATAGCCACACTACATCTACGAAGTGTCAGTATCATGCTGCGGCTTCCAACCCTAAGTGGTGTTTAGGGGAAAAGTGATATAACATATGTCGTATTAAGCATACGCTTAAGAATGTAGTCCCGATAATTACATGAATCCCGTGGAATCCTGTTCTTATGAAGAATGTGGACCCATAAATTGAATCTCTAATACTGAATCTAGCTTCTCAGTATTCGAATGCTTGAAGTGCGGTAAATATTAGTCCTAAAATTACTGTTATTATAAGTCCTTGGGTAACTCATTTGTGATTACCTTCAAGGATTCTATGGTGTGCTCAAGTGATCGTGATTCCTGAGCATAATAGAATTATTGTATTGAGTAGGGGGATTCTCGTGGGATCAAAAGGATTGATTCCTATAGGGGGCCATGTTATCCCTACTTCTACGGCAGGAGCCAGGCTTCTGTGAAGGAACGCTCAGAAGAATGATATGAAAAATAATACTTCTGATGTAATGAATAGAATTATCCCTATTTTAAGTCCGGTTACTACTTTATTAGTATGCCTTCCTTGGAATGAGGCTTCTTGTACGATATTCCGTCATCATAAAACTATAGTTATTACTCTGATTATAATTCCTAGTATTAATAGATTACAGTTGTGGCTGTGAATTCATTTGATTATACCTGAGGTAAGTGTTAGGGCCCCTACTGAGCCGGTTAAGGGTCATGGTCTTTGATCTACTAAGTGATAAGGGTGGTTGTTGTGTAAGTTCATTAAATTACTTCTCTTGAGTATAATGTTCTTAAAACAGAAAATACGTAGGCTTGAATTACTGATACGGCTGTTTCAAATCATATTAGAATAATTTGAGCTGAAAATACTATTAATGATGTATAGTTTATAATTGTTGCTCTATTTCCTAGTAGGGTTATTAATAAGTGTCCAGCGATTATGTTTGCGGTTAGTCGTACTGCTAATGACCCTGGTCGGATGATGTTACTAATTGTTTCGATGCATACTATGAATGGCATTAATGGTATAGGTGTACCTGTGGGGATGAGATGGGCTAGCATATTTTTTGTATTATTAATTCATCCGAATATTATGAGTGCTACTCATAAGGGCAAGGCTAAGGATATTGTGAATACAATGTGACTTGATCTTGTAAATGTGTATGGGAGTAGTCCTAATAGGTTGTTAGTTATGATAAAGATAAATATTGAAGTTATAATAATTAGTGTTGATAGGTAAGTTGGCCCAATTAGGATTTTAAATTCATTACTTATGATTTTTGTTATTGAGTTTAATATAACCTGCCCTTGATTAGGGGTTATCCAGTATATTGGAGGTATGAGGGCGATAAATGTTATTGTTCTAATTCAGTTTATTGAAATTGAATTGCTCGTTGCAGGGTCGAAAGATCTAAATAGGTTAGTTATCATTTTCAGTTTCTTGTATTTAAATCGTTTTTATTAAAGGGTATTTTAGGTATTAGGGGGCGTAATCTGAAATAAGTTAGGATACTTAGTGTTATAAGCATAATAATAAATATTAGTATTATAAGTGTTCATCATATGGGAGCTATCTGGGGGATAAGAAAATATTGATTAATATTTCAAGCATGACAAGCTTATGTTTTAATTAAACTAATTTTCTTCATTAAGAGTATTTTTTACTATGAGTTGGTTTAAGAGACCAATGCTTAAATATGTTCAGCCACTTAATGAGTTGTTATTTAATCATTGTAAAAAATTATTTACAGGGACTCTTTCAATTATAATAGGCATGAATCTGTGGTTTGATCCACAGATTTCTGAGCACTGCCCGAATAAAATTCCTGGCCGGTTTATGGTAATTTGTAATTGGTTTAGACGGCCTGGGGTAGCATCTACCTTTACTCCCAGTCTTGGGATGGTTCAAGAGTGAATTACATCTGCTGCGGATACGAGAATTCGTGTAGGGGTACTTGTTGGCAGAATTACTCGGTTGTCGACTTCTAATAGTCGAGATTTTGTTATTTCTCATGGTGTTATATATGAATCAAATTCAATGTCTTTGAAGTCTGAATATTCATATCTTCAGTATCACTGATGCCCCGTGGTTTTAATGGTTATTGATGGTCTAGATATTTCGTCTATTATATATAGTGTATGTAATGATGGAATTGCGATTAAGGTTAGTATTAATCTTGGTATTATTGTTCAGATTAGTTCGATGGTTTGTCCTTCTAATAGTGACCGATTAATTAATTTATTGATTCTGGTTTGTACTGTGATGTATGTAATGGTAATGGTAATTATAATAAGAGTATTCATTGTTTGGTCGTGGAAATTAATTAGTTGTTCTATCGTTGAGGAATTTGGATCTTGTAAATGTATGTTGTTTCATGTAGATATTTCTGACAGAAGTTTATACTTCGTTGATGAATCTTAGGCTCATTGCATTACATGGTCTGCCATGTCAGAAACTGTTGATTATAGGTAATTCCTTGTATGAGTGTTCTATTGGCGGGGTTGGTTGTATTCATTCAATTCTTGTATTTATGTATTTTAAACTTAATATTTTTCGTTGAGAGGCTATTGCTTCTCATATGATAGTTATAAATATAATAATTCTTGTTACTGAGATTGTTGATCCTATGGATGAAATTATATTTCATAGGGTGTATGCGTCAGGATAGTCTGAATACCGACGAGGTATCCCTGCTAATCCTAAGAAGTGTTGAGGGAAGAATGTTATATTTACTCCAATAAATATAGTAATAAATTGGATTTTAAGTCATTTTGGATTTATGGTTATTCCTCTGAATAGTGGGAATCATTGGATGTATCCTCCTATGATCGCAAATACTGCTCCTATGGAGAGTACATAGTGGAAGTGTGCTACGACGTAGTATGTGTCGTGTAAAATGATGTCAATTGAGGAGTTAGCTAGAACAACTCCAGTGAGCCCTCCTATTGTAAATAGGAATACGAATCCTAGGGCTCATAAGGTTGTCGGGGTTATATTTAGTTGGGAACCATGTAGTGTTGCTATTCATCTGAAGATTTTAATACCTGTTGGTACTGCAATGATTATTGTTGCTGATGTAAAGTATGCTCGAGTGTCGACATCTATTCCTACTGTAAATATGTGATGTGCTCATACAATAAACCCTAATAATCCAATTGCTAGTATAGCGTAAATTATCCCTGTTGTACCAAAGGTTTCTGTTTTCCCTCTTTCTTGTCTGATTATGTGGGAAATAAGTCCGAACCCTGGTAGGATTAAAATGTAAACTTCAGGGTGGCCAAAGAATCAGAATAGGTGTTGGTATAATACGGGGTCTCCTCCACCTGATGGATCGAAGAATGTGGTATTGAAGTTTCGATCAGTTAATAATATTGTGATTGCCCCAGCTAGCACTGGCAGTGAAAGTAGTAATAATATTGCGGTGATTCCTACTGATCATACGAATAAGGGAGTTCGTTCATTGGTTATCCCTGAGGGGCGTATATTTAGAATTGTTGTAATGAAATTAATTGCTCCTAGAATGGATGATACTCCAGCTAGATGAAGAGAAAAGATAGCTAAGTCCACGGATCTACCTCTGTGGTAGATATTCGTTGATAATGGTGGGTATACGGTTCACCCAGTTCCCGCACCCTTGTCTGTTAATGAACTTATTATTAGTAATGTGAGTGAGGGGGGTAGTAGTCAGAATCTTATGTTATTCATTCGTGGGAATGCTATATCGGGGGCTCCGATTATTAAAGGTACTAATCAGTTTCCGAATCCTCCGATTATAATAGGTATAACTATAAAGAAAATTATGATGAAGGCATGTGCAGTAACTATGGTGTTGTAGATTTGATCATCTCCAATGTAGGCCCCTGGGTTTCTAAGTTCGGTTCGAATGATTAATCTTATTGATGTGCCTATTATTCCTGCTCATATACCTAACATAAAATATAAAGTTCCAATATCTTTGTGATTTGTTGAGAATATTCATTTATTCAATAATAAGGTGTCTGAAGTTTAGGTCGTAAAGTGTAATTTTATGTATGGTTAATTAACCCCTTATTAAGGCTTTATAGTCAAGTTTATGATGTAGGATTGCAAGTCTTAAGTAGTGATTAACCACTAAAGCTTATAATATTTGTATATATTTAACTTTGAAGGTTAATAGTTTTTCTTAACTTAAAGCTTTAAGTTAAGCTTAGTATTATTAGAGTCGGTAATATTATCACTAACATAGTTGTTGATGTTTTGTGTGATTTTTTTATTTGTATTTTTGTTGTTAATGAACTTTTTATTAGGTAAGGTCTGATTATGTTTATGTAGTATATAAGAGTGATTAATGATAAAATACTTATTATTGTAATAATTGGGATATTATTTGTTGTGACTGCGCTTTGGATAGTGATTCATTTTGGGATAAATCCAATTATTGGAGGTATCCCGCCTATTCTTATTATATTAAGGGTGAAAGTTATTTTGTTGTTGTGGTTTAATGAATTAAATTGGTTTAGATAAAAGATGTTTTCTGATTTTATTATTTTACAGATTGTAGTTATTATGATTAAATAAATTATTATGTATGTAATCCATAATTTTCTGTTACAGGTTAATAGTATTATTCATCTTATGTGTGAGATTCTTGAATATGCTATAATTGTTCGTAAGCAGGTTTGGTTGATTCCTCCTATTGCTCCTGTAAATCTTGCTGTTACAATGATAATTGTTGTTAATTGATTATTAATTGTTTGGTTAATGATTGTTAATGGGGCAATTTTTTGTCATCTTATTAAGATAAGGCAGGGTGTTCAGTTTATTGATTGTATGGTCTTGATTATTCATGTTTGTATTGGAGGTAATCCTATTTTGATTATTATTCTGATAATAATTAATCTATTAACTATAGTTTCCATTCTATCCGGGGTTAATAGAATGGATGAGTTAATTAATAGACTAATTATTATTATCATTGAACCTAGTCTTTGCATGAGAAAGTATATTATTATACTTTTTCTTCTTTCTATTGATTTAGATTTTATTATGGGAACAAATGATATTATATTGATTTCTAATCCTATTCATATCGTAATTCAATTATTTGATGATGTAACTATTATTGTCCCTATTATTATTACAGTGTATATTAAATATTTCATTATTAGAGAGGAGAAGATCTTGACTTCTATAATTAGGGTATGAACCTAGTAGCTTTGTTAGCTTACCTTTCTAATGAAAGTTAATCTAACATGAATTACTTTATCGAAGTAGCCCTTTAATCAGGCATTTCATT